TTAATTTTGTTTGAAATTTTAGTATTGAGATTTTTTGTATAATTTTTCTTCCTAAGTTTTAGGCTATTTGTGATGTAAAAAATGCGAAGTAAAATTTTTATATGTTATATATAATATGGAATGGCATAAGTCAACGCCACCAAAACTTGTTGACTTTGATGCGTTCAGTTGAGCCTTTCTTGGTTTCGGGGTTTGACAAGAATAACCGGATTTGCTGAGCGTAGGGGGTAGGGGGGTTTGACGCGCGTAAGCCAAGGGGGGGTATATAGTATAAGGCTGTGTTGAGTAAGGATATATTATGCACTTGAGATAAACATATGTAATTCTTAAGTTATGTCTACTAATCATTAATATATATTATCACAATCAAGGAAAATGCTCAATCTTAATATTATACTCCAGGATGCACTCTGAAATGCAATTGAAAGGAAACCAGAAAAAAGAATCTATGCATATAAAAGAACGCTCGGCTTGGGGGGTAACGAGACATATGTACTATACCATTAATCAGATGCCAGTATAAATAAATTATAGTGGATTCTACATTCCATGTCCATGAAAAAGGAATCAGATGCCAGAAATAATTCACAGTGTACCACCCTTCCACTATTGCCCCTGATTCTATCATTAATAATATGCAATTATATAAACTGGTTGGTGGTTTCTTACTACATTAATTATTACACAGTAAATGTGTGTTGGATTTTCAAAGGAATTTGGGGAGGACGACTGTTAGTTAGGTCAAGGACAGACTCAATTTAAAAGGTTTTAAATTGGAATGGAAATAAGATGCTTATGTATACCTTAGACATTAGTACTTGCTTTATGGTCTAAATAATTTAATGGTGATAATACATTAATGTACTAGTACATTAATGTAATATTATGCATAATATGTACTATGCCATATATGCAGAAAATAGTTTAATTTAGAATTCTGGCTTTGGGTGCCAGAGGTGAGAGTTAAAATCTCTTTTTTCTGGCGCTAGGGAGGAATTTAACCTCCAATCTTCGGATTACAAGACCGATGCTTTAATTTAAGCTACTAGGGCAAGCTCATTCTAGGGCTTTATTTTCTAGTCATCCTGCTAGTGGGATAAATACTAGGAATAGTGCGAAGTATAGGACGGATGCGATTTGTCCAATAATAATAAATGGGTGTTCTACTGGTATTCCTCCAATTCAAGTTAGGATGATTATGTCTGCAACAAGCGTTCAGAATAGGAATTGGGTGATAGGTCGAAATGTCAATCCTCGTTGTTTTGACGTGTGAAGAATTGGTACCACTATTAATACTAGAATAGAACATAGAAGGGCCAGGACTCCTCCGAGTTTGTTTGGAATTGATCGTAAAATGGCGTAGGCAAATAAGAAGTATCACTCAGGTTTGATGTGGGGTGGTGTAACTAATGGGTTTGCTGGTGTAAAGTTTTCTGGGTCTCCCAGTAGGTTGGGGGAGAATAGTGCTAGGGAGGTGAGTGCAAGTAATATTACTACGAACCCAAGCAGGTCTTTATACGAGAAGTAGGGGTGGAAGGTGATTTTGTCTGCGTCCGAGTTTAGGCCGGCTGGATTGTTTGACCCTGTTTCGTGTAAAAATAATAGGTGGAGGATGGTCGCTGCAGCTACGATGAATGGTAGTAGGAAATGGAAGGCAAAGAATCGTGTTAATGTTGCATTGTCTACTGAGAACCCTCCTCAAATTCATTGTACTAAGGTGTCGCCTACATATGGGACTGCGGATAGCAGGTTAGTAATGACTGTGGCACCTCAAAATGATATTTGTCCTCATGGTAGGACATAGCCTACGAAGGCCGTTATTATTACAAGTAGTAGAAGTACTACTCCGATGTTTCAGGTTTCTTTATATAAGTAGGATCCATAGTATAGTCCTCGGGCTACATGTATGTAAATGCAGATAAAAAAGAATGATGCTCCATTAGCGTGTATATTCCGGATTAGTCAGCCATAATTAACGTCGCGGCAGATGTGTGCTACGGAGGAGAAGGCAGTTGAAATGTCAGATGTATAGTGTATAGCTAGGAATAATCCGGTGAGGATTTGTGTAATTAAGCATAATCCTAGTAGGGATCCAAAGTTTCATCATACAGAGATGTTAGAGGGGGCTGGGAGATCAACTAATGCATCGTTGGCGATTTTGATCAGGGGGTGTGTTTTTCGTAGGCTTGCCATTAGGGTTCTTATAGTTGAATAACAACGGTGGTTCTTCAAGTCACTGGTCTTGGTTAGAATCCAAGTAGGAATTATGACTTATCTTGTATCATTTCTATTAATAGCTTTAATTGTTGGCCTGGTTGCTGTGGCTTCTAATCCTGCGCCTTATTTTGCTGCTTTTGGATTGGTGGTGGCAGCTGGGGTTGGATGTGGGGTGCTTATTGGTCATGGGGGGTCTTTTTTATCTTTGGTTCTCTTTTTAATTTATTTAGGTGGGATGCTTGTGGTGTTTGCTTATTCGGCAGCTTTGGCTGCTGAGCCATTTCCAGAGGCTTGGGGGGATCGTTCTGTTATTGGGTATGTTTTAATTTATTTATTAGGTATTGGTTTAGTAGTTGGGTTGCTTTGGGAAAATTGGTATGAGGGGTCTTGAATTGTAATTGACAGCTTGAAGGAGTTTTCTATGTTGCGGGGGGATACTAGTGGGGTTGCTGTAATGTACTCATCTGGTGGGGGTATATTAATTATTTGTGCGTGAGTGTTGTTATTAACCTTATTTGTAGTGTTGGAGTTAACTCGGGGGCTGGGACGTGGCACGCTTCGTGCGGTTTAGGCTATTGCTAGCAGGATAGCGAGTGTTGTTGAGAATAAAAAGATTGTTAAGTAGGTTTTGATTATACCTCGTTGAATGTCGCTGGTGATTTTAGCCATTTTAACTTGAGTTGATGATGTTCCTTTTGGTCCTACTGCTTCGAATCAGGTTTGGTCTACTAGTTGTGTTGCAATTGATTGTCCCAGGGTTAGGTTTAGTTTTGGAATCATTCGATGGATGGTTGTGGGGAAGTAACCTAGTATATTGGAGAAGTGGTGGGGTGGAGTTATGGGGCTGGGTTTAAACTGTTTGCTGGTTAGTACTGTTAATTCCATGGCTGTGAGTAATCCAATGATAGTTACTGCAAGGGCAGCTGTTTTAAGGGCTATCGGTATAGTCATAATTGGTGTTTTTATGGGTAAAAAATTTGATGTAATAATAAGACCTGCAATAATACTTCCTCAGGCGAGTCGTTTAATTGGGTTAATCACTGATGGGTTGTTTTCGTTAATTGGGGAGAGAGGGAGGAATCGGGGGGTGCCTATGGTGACGAAGAATACTACTCGTAGGCTATAGATTGCGGTAAATGATGTGGCGATGAGGGTCAGAGTCAGGGCTCAGGCGTTTAGGTAAGAGGTGTTTAGGGCTTCAATGATGGCGTCTTTAGAGAAGAATCCTGCTAGGAAGGGGGTTCCTGTCAGGGCTAGGCTGCCAATGGTTAAGCATGTTGAGGTAAATGGTAGTAGATTTTGTAGGCCTCCTATTTTTCGGATATCTTGTTCGTCGTTGAGGCTGTGAATAATTGACCCTGAGCATAAGAATAATATTGCCTTAAAGAAGGCGTGGGTGCAGATGTGTAAAAATGCTAGTTGGGGTTGGTTAAGTCCAATTGTGACCATTATAAGTCCTAGCTGGCTTGATGTTGAAAATGCTACGATTTTTTTAATATCATTTTGTGTAAGGGCGCAGGCGGCTGTAAATAATGTAGTTAGGGCTCCTAGACATAGACAGACTGTTAATGCTAGGCTATTATTTTCTATAATAGGGTGAAGTCGAATGAGCAAGAAGATACCAGCAACAACTATGGTGCTGGAGTGGAGTAGGGCAGAGACTGGTGTGGGACCCTCCATAGCGGAGGGTAGTCACGGGTGTAGGCCAAATTGGGCAGATTTGCCGGTTGCTGCCAGAATTAATCCTATTAGGGGGAGTGTTATATCGGAGGTTTTTGATAGGAAGAAGATTTGTTGAATTTCTCATGAGTTTAGGTTTATTGCGATTCAGGCCATGCTTATAATTAGTCCAATATCTCCTACTCGGTTGTAAAGAACGGCTTGGAGGGCTGCTGTGTTAGCGTCGGCTCGCCCATATCATCAGCCGATTAAAAGGAATGATATGATCCCCACTCCTTCTCATCCAATGAAAAGTTGAAATAGGTTATTGGCAGTTACGAGGATAATTATGGCCACTAAGAATAGAAGTAGGTATTTAAAGAATCGATTCATGTTTGGGTCGGAGTGTATGTATCAAGATGCAAATTCGAGAATTGATCAGGTTACATAGAGGGCAATAGGTGTAAAAATGAGGGAGTAATGGTCGAATTTGAAGCTAATGTTGATATCGAATGGGGCTGTGTTTATTCAATGTCAGTTGGTGATAATGACTTCGGCCCCTTGATCTAAAAATAGTATTAGGGGCAGGAGGCTAATAAAGAATGCAGTGCTTACTGCAGTTTTGACATGTGTTGTTGCCCATTTTGAGTTTTTTGGGGTTGGGGTGAGCGTGGTCATAAGGGGGTAGATGAGAACTGTAATAACTAGAAGTAATGAGGATGATATGATTATGGTTGTTGGGTGCATAGCTTTTACTTGGATTTGCACCAAGAGTTTTTGGTTCCTAAGACCAACGGATGAGCTGTTATCCTTTAAAAGCGTAAGGAAGCCATGGAATTTAACCATGGGCGTAAGAATTAGCAGTGCTTACTGCCTCTGGCCTTCCTCGGTGAGTAAGAGGATTTTAACCTCTATTTTTAGAATCACAATCTAATGTTTTTGAATTAAACTATACTTACTAGTAGCATCAGCCTCATATGAGTTCTGGCTTGGTTATTAGTAGAATAACAGGGATAAGATGAAGTGTTATTAATAAGTGCTCTCGGGTATGAAATGGTGGGAGTCCCTTGATATGGTTTGGTGTTGGGCCTCGTTGGGATATTAGGAATAAGTATAAGGAGTAGCCTGCTGTGATTAGGGTTCCAATTCCTGTAAGGACAATAGTTCATGGGGATCAGTTGAATAATGTAGTAATAATTATAAGTTCCCCCATGAGGTTTGGGAGGGGAGGTAGCGCTAAATTGGCTAAGTTAGCAATGAATCATCAGGCTGCTGTTAATGGGAAGATTATTTGAAGTCCTCGGGCTAAAATTATAGTTCGGCTGTGGGTTCGTTCGTAGGCAGTGTTGGCTAGGCAGAATAGTGCAGAGGAAACTAATCCGTGGGCAATTATTAGAATAATTGCACCTGTAAATCCTCATGGGGTTTGAATTAAGATACCTCCTGCTACTAGACCCATATGGCTTACGGATGAGTAGGCAATTAGGGATTTTAGGTCTGTTTGTCGTAAGCAGATTGATCCGGTCATAATGATGCCCCATAGTGCTAAAATAATGAATGGGTAGGCTAGTTCTTTTGAGAGTGGGTCAAGCATGACCATTATTCGCATTATTCCATACCCCCCCAGTTTTAGAAGTACAGCGGCCAGGACCATGGACCCTGCTACTGGTGCTTCGACGTGGGCCTTGGGTAATCATAAGTGAACCCCATAAAGTGGTATTTTAACTAGAAATGCAATTAGGCATCCGGCTCATCAGATATTATGGCCTCAGGAGTTGAGTGTGAGTGGTTGGGAATATTGTAAGATTAGTATTGAGAGGGTTCCTGTGGTTTGTTGGAGAAGAAGGAGAGCAATCAGTAATGGCAAGGATCCTGCTAAGGTGTAGAATAGGAAATAGGTTCCGGCATTTAGACGTTCGGTTTGGTTTCCCCATCGGGTAATAATGATTAGGGTGGGAATGAGTGTGGCTTCAAATATAATGTAGAATATAATGATTTCTGTGGCCCCGAATGCTATAATTAGGAAGGTTTGTAGGGAGGCTAGGAGGGTAATGTAAAGGCGTTGCCGGTTAATTGGTTCTGGGTAGATGTGGTTTTGGCTGGCCAAAATTATTAGGGGAAGGAGCCAGCATGTTAGTACTAATAGGGGGGTAGAGAGGGGGTCTGTGGCTAAATACATGTTAGAGGCGGACCATCCGGTCTCTGATGTCCATTTTAATCAGGTAAGGCTGATGAGGGCAATTAATAGGCTTTGTGCAGTTGTTGTGGATCATAATCATTTAGGTGATGATAATCAGATTGTTGGAAATAGTATTATTGTGGGAATTAGTACTTTTAGCATTGTAGAAGGTTGAGGTTTTGTAACCGGTCGGTTCCGTGGGTTCGGGCGGTGGCAACCAATAAGGCTAGGCCTGCACTGGCTTCACAGGCGGAGAAGGCCAATAAGAGCATTGGTGCTGCAGAAAATATGGTTGACTCGAATTGCATGGCTCAGAGGGCTAGTGCAATGAATAGTGATAGCATTATTCCCTCTAGACATAGTAGTGCGGATAACAGGTGGGTGCGGTGAAATGCTAGGCCTATTAGACCTAGCATAAAAGCTGAGCTAAAGGTGAAGTGTACGGGTGTCATAAGGGGGCCGTGGAGTTAAACCACGATTTTCTGAGCCGAAATCAGAGGTCTTATATTGGACTAACCCTCTATTCCGCTCACTCTAAACCTCCTTGAGTTCACTCATAGACTAGCCCTAGTGTGAGTAGAATTAGGACAGCTGTGGCTCAGAAGAAGGTTCCGGCAGGGTTATGTAGTTGATCTCCTCATGGTAGTGGGAGTAGAAGGGCAATTTCTAGGTCAAATAGCAGAAATAAAATAGCTACTAAGAAGAACCGTAGGGAGAATGGAAGGCGGGCGGATCCTAATGGGTCGAAGCCGCATTCGTAGGGCGAGAGTTTTTCTGCATCTGGGTTTATTTGTGGGAGTCAAAAGGACACGATTGCTAGTACTAGGGAAAGGGTTATTGTAATAGCTAAAATTGTAACAATTAAGTTCATTATCTTTCCTTGGGGTTTAACCAAGACTGAATGATTGGAAGTCATTCGTACTGACTTTAAATACTAGAAAGATATGAGCCTCATCAGTAAATTGATACGTAAAGGAAAAGTCAAACTACGTCTACAAAGTGTCAGTATCATGCGGCGGCTTCAAAGCCGAAATGATGTTCAGATGTGAAGTGATATTGGATTTGGCGAAGTAGACAGACAGCTAGGAAGGAGGATCCGATGATAACATGTAGTCCGTGGAACCCTGTGGCCACAAAGAATGTTGAGCCGTAGACTCCATCTGCGATTGTGAATGGTGCTTCATAATATTCTATGGCTTGTAAGGCGGTGAAGTAAAACCCTAGCAAAATTGTTAGTGCGAGGGATTGGATTGCTTGTTTGCGTTCCCCTTCTATTAGGCTATGGTGAGCTCACGTGACTGTAACTCCGGATGCTAGGAGAACGGCTGTGTTAAGCAGTGGGACCTCAAAGGGGTCTAAGGTGATGATTCCTGTAGGAGGTCAGCACCCTCCCAGTTCGGGCGTGGGTGCTAGGCTGGAGTGATAAAAAGCTCAGAAAAACCCTAGGAAAAAGAATACTTCAGATGTGATGAATAAAATTATTCCATATCGTAGGCCTTTTTGTACTGGAGGTGTATGGTGGCCTTGAAATGTCCCTTCTCGGATAATGTCTCGTCATCATTGGTATATGGTGAGAAGCAGGAGTACTATTCCAAGGGTTAAAAGCGTGGTAGAGTGGAAGTGGAATCAGATTGCTAGGCCGGACGTTATTAATAAAGCTCCGATTGCGCCGGTTAGTGGTCATGGGCTTGGATCAACCATATGATATGCATGTGCTTGGTGGGCCATTAAACGTTCTCTTGCAGGTAGAGGCTAAGGAGAAGGACAAATACATAGGCTTGAATTATTGCTACTGCAACTTCTAGAAGTGTGAGAAGGAATAGGACAGCAGCCGTTAAGATTGCGATTGTTGGTATTATAGGGAGTAAAACAAAGACAGCGGTGGCGATTAATTGAATTAATAAGTGTCCTGCGGTGAGGTTGGCTGTTAATCGAACCCCTAAAGCTAATGGTCGAATAAATAGACTGATCGTTTCGATGATAATTAGTACGGGGATTAGGGGAATGGGTGTGCCCTCTGGTAACAAGTGTCCTAGGGCAACTGTTGGTTGATTTCGTATCCCAATAATAACGGTGGCAAGTCACAGTGGGACGGCAAAGCCTATATTTAGTGATAGCTGTGTTGTTGGGGTAAACGTATATGGCAGGAGTCCTAGCATATTAATAGTAATTAAAAATACTATGAATGAGGTTAGTAAAAGTGCTCATTTATGACCACCTACATTTAATGGTAGTATAAGTTGGCTAGTGAAGCGGCTGATAAATCATCCTTGGACTGTGATTAGGCGATTATTAATTCATCGTGATGTTGGGGTGGGGTATAATACTCATGGGAGGGCAATTGCAATGGCAATTAGGGGAATACCAAGATAGGATGGGCTTGCAAATTGGTCAAAGAAGCTTATTGCCATGGTCAGTCTCAGGACTCAGTTTTGTGTTTTTCAGCGTCCAGATGGGCTGGCTCATTAGGTAGTGCGTGGTTTATTACTTTGGTTGGGATAATAGTTAAAAACATTAATCATGAAAATACTAAAATTGCGAATCAAGGGGCGGGGTTTAATTGGGGCATTTCACTAGAGGTGGTTGGGAGGCACCATTCTTTGGCTTAAAAGGCCAATGCTGAGGTCCAGATTTAGCTTCCTAGTGAGGCGTCTTCTAGTATTAATGAGGATCAGTTTTCAAAGTGTTCAAGAGGAACTGCTTCTACTACAATAGGCATGAAGCTGTGGTTTGCTCCACAAATTTCAGAGCATTGTCCATAAAATACTCCTGGTCGGGAGGCAATAAAGGCTGTTTGATTAAGGCGTCCTGGAACCGCGTCTATTTTTACCCCAAGGGATGGGACGGCTCAGGAGTGTAGTACATCTTCAGCGGAGACAAGGATGCGGATTGGGGATTCTATGGGGACAACTATTCGGTGATCTGTTTCAAGAAGTCGGAACTGCCCCGGGGTAAGGTCTTGTGTTGGGACCATATATGAGTCGAAACCTAGGTTTTCGTAGTCGGTGTATTCGTAGCTTCAATATCACTGGTGTCCTATGGCTTTAATTGTAAGGTGGGGGTCATTAATCTCATCTATAAGGTAAAGAATTCGTAAGGAGGGAAGGGCAATTAAAACAAGAATTACGGCCGGTAGTACGGTTCATACAATTTCGATTTCTTGGGAGTCTAAAATATATTTATTTGTAAGTTTTGTTGACACTATCGCAACAATAATGTAAAGTACTAGGGTGCTGATTAAAAATACGATTATTAAAGCGTGGTCGTGGAAGTGAAGAAGCTCTTCTATAACGGGTGATGCCGCGTCTTGGAATCCTAATTGTGTGGGATGTGCCATTAAGCCAGAGGCTTAAGACATGCAGGAGTTTAACCTACTATTTCACCTCGACAAGGTGATGTAATTTACGAGTTTACTAATGTCTTTAAAGGAAGTGACAGAGTGGTTATGTGGCTGGCTTGAAACCAGCATATGGGGGTTCAATTCCTCCCTTTCTCGCTAATTTGATTGAACTTGTACAAATGCGGGCTCTTCAAATGTGTGGTATGGAGGGGGGCATCCGTGTAATCATTCTACATTCGTTGCGGTTAGTTGTACAGATGAGACCTCCCGTTTAGTAGCGAAAGCCTCTCATAAAATGAAGAGGAACATAATTACCGCCACTAGTGAAATTAGGGATCCAATAGATGATACTGTGTTTCATAGGGTATAGGCGTCTGGGTAATCTGAATAACGTCGTGGTATTCCTGCTAAGCCAAGGAAGTGTTGTGGGAAGAATGTAAGGTTTACGCCAATAAACATTACCCCAAAGTGGATTTTTGTTCAGGTACTATGGAGGGTGTATCCTGTGAACAGAGGGAATCAGTGTACAAAAGCGGCTATAATAGCAAATACGGCTCCTATTGATAGTACATAATGGAAGTGCGCAACTACATAATATGTGTCATGTAGAACAATGTCTAATGATGAGTTGGCCAGCACAATTCCCGTTAGGCCTCCTACCGTGAACAGGAAGATGAAACCAAGGGCTCAAAGCATGGGTGTTTCTCATTTAATTGAGCCTCCGTGGAGTGTGGCTAATCAGCTAAAGACTTTGACACCAGTTGGGATGGCAATAATTATTGTTGCGGATGTAAAGTATGCGCGAGTGTCTACATCCATTCCAACTGTGAACATGTGGTGGGCTCACACGATAAACCCTAGTAGGCCAATTGCCATCATGGCTCAAACCATTCCTATATAACCAAAAGGTTCTTTTTTACCTGCATAATAGGCTACAACGTGTGAAATAATGCCAAATCCTGGTAAAATTAAAATATAAACTTCTGGGTGTCCAAAGAATCAGAACAGGTGTTGGTAAAGAATAGGGTCTCCTCCTCCTGCCGGGTCAAAGAATGTGGTATTTAAGTTTCGATCAGTTAGAAGTATTGTGATTCCGGCGGCTAGGACTGGCAGAGATAGAAGAAGGAGGACAGCAGTTACAAGCACGGCTCATACAAATAAGGGGGTTTGATATTGGGAAATGGCTGGGGGTTTTATATTAATTGTTGTTGTAATGAAATTGATTGCCCCTAAAATAGACGACACACCCGCTAGGTGGAGGGAGAAAATGGTCAGGTCTACAGATGCACCTGCATGGGCTAAGTTGCCTGCTAGTGGGGGATAAACCGTTCACCCTGTCCCGGCCCCGGCTTCAACGCCAGATGAGGCCAATAGTAAAAGGAATGATGGGGGTAGAAGTCAGAAGCTTATATTATTTATTCGAGGAAATGCTATGTCAGGGGCCCCGATTATTAGGGGGACGAGTCAATTGCCAAAGCCTCCAATGAGAATTGGTATTACTATAAAGAAAATTATAACAAAGGCGTGTGCGGTAACAATAACATTATAAATTTGGTCATCTCCGAGGAGAGATCCTGGCTGGCTTAACTCAGCTCGAATTAGTAGGCTTAGGGCAGTACCAACTATTCCGGCTCAGGCACCAAATACTAAGTAGAGGGTGCCAATGTCTTTGTGGTTGGTAGAGAAGAATCAGCGCGTGATTGCCACAGGTAGGATGGCCGAAGTAGGTGGTGGGTTGTAGCCCCAAAGATAGAGGTTTAAGTCCTCTTCCTATCAAGCCCCGTGGTGGAGAACATATTAGATTGCAAATCTAAAGACGCAGATTGACGTCTGCCGGGGCTTTCCCGCCTTACTCGTCTAACGGCGGGAAAGTAGATGAATGCTCGCTGGTTTGGGCGCTTAGCTGTTAACTAAGAGTTTGTAGGATCGAGGCCTTCTCATCTAGTAAGGCCTTAGCTTAATTAAAGTGTCTGGGTTGCATCCAGAAGATGTGAGATAGAGTCTCGCAGGTCTTATACAGGGACTAGGAGATTTTAACTCCTGCTTAGAGCTTTGAAGGTTCTTGGTCTAATTTATCCTAAGTCTCTAGGTGGTTAGTGCTAGGATTGCTGGGGTAATTGGTAGTAGCCCTAGTGCAATTGTAGTGGATAGGGCTAGAATAATTGTTGATTGGGTTGTTTTAACTCGTCAGGGTGTTGTGGCATTTGTTGTATTGGGGGAGATGGTAAGAGTTATGGCGTAGCATAATCGTAGGTAAAAGTAAAGGCTTAGTAGGGCAGCTAGTGCTATAATTGTTGCTGTAAGTGGGAGTTCTTGTTTTGCTATTTCTTGTAAAATTAGTCATTTGGGTATAAATCCCGTCAGTGGTGGGAGGCCTCCTAGGGAGAGTAGGGCTAAAGCTGTAGTTGATACCAGAATTGGGGCTTTTGACCATATTATTGTTATGGTGTTAATTTTTGTAGCTGATGCTATTTTTAGGGATAAGAATGCGGCGGATGTTATGAAAATATATGTGCCAAGTGCAAGTAAGGTTAGCTGAGGGGCATATTGTAAAATAATAATTATTCAGCCTATGTGTGCAATTGAGGAGTAGGCTAAGATTTTTCGGACCTGGGTTTGGTTAAGTCCGCCCCAGCCTCCAATTAGTGTGGATAGGAGTCCTAGTGATGTAAGTATTAGGGGGTCGATGGTTGGGGCCACTTGAATGATTAATGCAAATGGGGCTAGTTTTTGTCAGGTTGATAGGATTAACCCTGTTAATAGGTCAAGTCCTTGGAGTACCTCTGGTAGTCAGAAGTGTATAGGTGCAAGTCCAATTTTTAGTGCTAGGGCGGTGATTGTTATTGTGGAGGCAACTGGGTGGGATAGGTTGTTAATATCTCACTCACCCGTAATTCATGCATTTGTTGTTGCAGCAAATAAGATTATGGCTGCGGCGGTTGCTTGGGTTAGAAAATATTTTGTGGTTGCTTCAACTGCTCGTGGGTGGTGTTGTTGGGCTATAAGCGGGGTAATTGCTAGAGTGTTGATCTCTAAGCCTATTCAGGCTAGGAGTCAGTGGGAGCTAGCAAAGGTTAGGGTGGTCCCCATTCCTAGGCTAGATAAGAGGATAGCAAGTACATAAGGGTTCATTGATAGGGGAGGGATTTTAACCGTCATGTTCGGGGTATGGGCCCGAAAGCTTTATTAGCTGACCTTATCTTAGAAAGTGGTGTAGAGGAAGCACCAGGAGTTTTGATCTCCTGAGTATGGGTTCAATTCCCTTCTTTCTAGGAACTGGGGGGACTTTAACCCCCATAAGCCACTCTATCAAAGTGGTCCTTAGGAATTCAGGCACGGTTCCGTTGTTTTATAGCTGAGGGGGTAGCCCTGCGAGTGCGATGGGTAGGGCAGTGTGTCATAGGACCAGGGCTAGAGTTAGGGGAAGGAAGTTTTTTCAGACTAGGTGTATTAGCTGATCATATCGGAAGCGGGGGTATGAGGCTCGGACCCATAGGAAGACTATTGAAAGGAGTGCGGCTTTAGTTATTAAGTTAATTGTTGTGAGTTCTGGTATCAGGGGTGTGTGTGAGGCACCGAGGAAAAGGATTGCGGATAGGGTATTTATTAATAGGATGTTGGCGTATTCGGCTAGGAAGAACAGGGCGAAGGGGCCTCCAGCATATTCAACATTAAACCCCGAGACTAGCTCAGATTCGCCTTCTGTAAAATCAAATGGTGCACGGTTTGTTTCGGCTAGGGTGGAAATATATCATATTGCGGCTAATGGTCAGGCGGGGATTAGAAGTCAGATGCTTTCTTGGGTAACATTAAATATTTGTAATGTGTATCCCCCAGAGAAAATAATGATGGATAGTAAAATTAACCCTAGGCTTACTTCGTATGAAATTGTTTGGGCCACGGCCCGTAGGGCACCAATTAATGCGTATTTTGAATTTGATGCTCATCCTGATCCTAGGATAGAGTAGACTGCCAGACTAGATAAGGCTAGCACAAATAGAATTCCCAGGTTTAAATCTGTTACTGGGTGGGGTATGGGTATGGGTGCTCATAGTGTTATGGCTAGGGTTAGTGCTAGTATTGGGGTTGCCAAAAATAGAAATGGGGATGATGTGGACGGGCGGATGGGTTCTTTAATAAATAATTTTACTCCATCAGCAATTGGTTGGAGAAGTCCATATGGTCCTACAATGTTTGGGCCTTTTCGTAGCTGTATATAGCCTAGTACTTTTCGTTCAATGAGTGTGAGGAAGGCTACGGCTAGTAGGACGGGCACAATGTATGCTAGTGGATTAATTAAATGGGTTAATATAGTGTTTAGCATAAACTAAGAAGAGGATTTGAACCCCTGGCTGAAAGGGCTTAGGCCTTTTGCAATTACCATGCTCTGCCATCTTAGTGTGGCCTTATTTTGACTCATATTTGGGTCCTCCCTTTATTTAATTTAGTTGTCTTCATTAATTAGGGGTAAGGCGTGCTTTTAGCATGGGCCTTTTTTTTCCGGTCCTTTCGTACTAGGAAAAATAACATTACAGATAGAAACTGACCTGGATTGCTCCGGTCTGAACTCAGATCACGTAGGACTTTAATCGTTGAACAAACGAACCCTTAATAGCGGCTGCACCATTAGGATGTCCTGATCCAACATCGAGGTCGTAAACCCTCTCGTCGATATGGACTCTTGGAGAGGATTGCGCTGTTATCCCTAGGGTAACTTGGTTCGTTGATCGGCCGTGAGGCCGGATCATTATTGGTCAGAATTTCTGTGACTTAGAAGTGTTACTCTTGGTTTTAGGGTTTGTCCCAATCCACTTGGAGGATTATTTGTTCTCCATGGTCGCCCCAACCGAAGGTAAAGTTCCATTTTCTATTAGGTTTGCACTTATTAAGTAAGCTGTTTAACGTAGGTGAACTTGTACCTTAAGCTCCAAAGGGTCTTCTCGTCTTGTATCTTTATACCCGCTTCTGCACGGGTAGATCAATTTCACTGACTTGAAAAGGGAGACAGTTAAGCCCTCGTTTGGCCATTCATACAGGTCTTCATTTAAAAGACAAGTGATTGCGCTACCTTTGCACGGTCAAAATACCGCGGCCGTTAAACTTGTAGTCACCGGGCAGGCCGGACCTCCTATACATAGTGATTTGCAGGAGGCGATGTTTTTGGTAAACAGGCGAGGCTTGTGTTTGCCGAGTTCCTTCCTTTTCTTTTAGTCTTTCCTCGAAAGCACTCCAGTGTGGGGTTAACGATTTTTGTGTGTGGGTTTTTCTTGATTTTTGTTGTTTACATTGCCCTCTTTTTTTGGGTTCGTTAGTTTCCAGTGGTTTGTCCGATCTGGGTTACACTTGTGCCGGGAGAGGGCCATATCCTCTTATTACTCATTTTAGCATGGTCTCTTCCATGTTAGCATGGAATAGCCTAATATTTTTAGGGGAGTTGAATTTTATATCAGTATAATAAACTTTGTGTCGTTTGAGCTTTAACGCTTTCTGTTCAGATGGCTGCTTTTAGGCCCACTGAGACGACTGGTCTTAAAGAGTATGATTCTTATCCTCCTGTTAAGGTTGTGTCCTTGGTTAAAGGGGCTGTACCCCCTTTAACTAACTCTCGTGTGTTTCTTTTATGCTTGGTTAGATGTTTCTTAATTGATTAAAGGGGCACGAGGCTGAACTTCTATTCATTTTTTAGGCAACCAGCTATCACCAAGTTCGGTAGGTTTGTCACCTCTACCCGGGGCTCTTTCCACTCTTTTGCCACAGAGACGGGTTCGCCCATTTAGGCTGTCCCGGGGTAGCTCACTTGGTTTCGGGGCTTCAAACTAAAGGTCACTTTGCTTGTTGGGTGCTGGCTAAATCATGATGCAAAAGGTACGAGGGGTAAGCTCTGCTTTTTTATGCTTGTATGGGTTGTTTCATTACTTTTTCAGCTTTCCCTTGCGGTACTTTTTCTATTGCTTGAGTTAACCTTTTCCGTCTCCCGTACTAAGGTGGTAGAATGGTTTAGTTTATTTATTTAGTTAATGCTGCATTATTTATGTTATTAGGTTATTTTGGTTATTAAGCTAGCTGTTTGGCTCAGGGTGATCCAACTTGCATGGATGTCTTCTCGGTGTAAGGGAGATGCTTAACTGTCTCAGCCACACCCTGGGTTTGATCCAAGTGCACCTTCCGGTACACTTACCATGTTACGACTTGCCTCCCCTTGTCGGTGCTTTGATGTTAAAAACGTTTATTGCCAGGTGACAGGGGAGAGTGACGGGCGGTGTGTACGCGCCTCAGAGCCGGGTTCAAAAGGACACTCTTTTTCCTTTTTACTACTAAATCCTCCTTCGAGTATTTTTTCAGGTTACTGTTCGTAATTATTCTGTGGTAGAAAATGTAGCCCATTTCTTCCCACTTCGTACGCTACACCTCGACCTGACGTTTTGGAATATATTCATTTAGCTTACTGTTAGTCCTTCACAGGGTAAGCTGACGACGGCGGTATATAGGCGGGGATGGCTAGAAGTGGTGAGGTTTAACGGGGGTTATCGGTTCTAGAACAGGCTCCTCTAGGGGGGTCTAAGGCACCGCCAAGTCCTTTGGGTTTTAAGCTGACGCTCGTAGTACCCTGGCGGACGTTTGTTGTGGTATAACGTCTGGGTTTATGGCTGAGCATAGTGGGGTATCTAATCCCAGTTTGTTTCTCAGTTTTCGTGGAGTCAGGTGGGCTGGGTTAAAGCTACTTTCGTTCATTGGGCTTCGGATACTCAGGAGCGTATGACGGCCAAGAGGCCCTTTGGCTTTAATATTTGCTTTCCTTAACCACCCTTTACGCCGTGTTTATCAACTGGGGCCTCTCGTATAACCGCGGTGGCTGGCACGAGTTTTACCGGCCCTCTTAGCACTAACTAAGTCAAGTTTTCACTTATGGCTTAATATCTATCACTGCTGAATTCCCTTGGGGGTGTGGCGTGGCAAGGCGTCTTGGGCTTAGGTTAGTGCCTGATGCCTGCTCCTCGTCCCCGGACGGGGGATTAAGGGCATCCTCACAGGGCTGCGGATACTTGCATGTGTAAATTGTGCTAAAGCTGATGGCAAAGTCAGGACCAAGCCTTTGTGCATGCGGGGCTTTCTAGGGCCCGTCTTAGCATCTTCAGTGCTATGCTTTATTTTAAGCTACGCTAGC